AATCAAATCGCACCATCTCTGTAATAGGTGAATGCCTCTTTTTCTCCCGAAGTTGTCGGAATTATTCGTAATAAGATATTGGCTACAATTGAAAAGGTTTTATCAATAAAATTTCCATTTATCCCAGATCTAGACATAGGTGTATTAATCCATTCTATAATTTATTTTTATTTCATTTCGTGAGAAAATGATCCCACAAACAAAGGAATTGTACAGTACGAAATAACATAAAAACGGATTCATTAAAATAAAAAGGAAGACCTTTTACTCATACTCAAATTGTTTCGTTTTGACAGGAATCAATAAAAAAAAAAATCCGGGGGACGGTTCATGAATTTGAAATCAATCTATGGGTTAAGAAGTTGGAGTAAGGAGTTGTTGTTGAAAAATCTAAAACTGGAAAGGCATTTTAGAATTTTTATGAAAATTGAATAATGATCTAAAGATATCCATTAAACACAGTCTAAAAAAATGGATCAATCGTTGAATTCGTTTCAATTGAGAGATTCAATCCGGTATAAATATTAGAAAGGGCGGAAACCCCATCTTCGCAAACATGAATAGATATATCTTTATTTTACAATTTTTCACAAAAAAGATTTATGCGGAAGGATTTGTCTTTGATGAAAAGTTTTCTATTTTTAGAGTTCAATTTTTTAATAATTTTAATTCAATGTAGATACCTATCCAAAATAATATGAATGACTCACTATTAACTCGGTTTTTTGGCCATAATCATTATGTAGGAGAGGTGGCCGAGTGGTTCAAGGCGTAGCATTGGAACTGCTATGTAGACTTTTGTTTACCGAGGGTTCGAATCCCTCTCTTTCCGTACTCTTCACCTAATTCACCAATGTTACTGACTGCAATGCATCAAATAAAAATGTATACTCCAACAGTTAGACCTTTCTTTGATATCGATTCTGTATTCCTAATCCAAATCTTCTGTGGTACGAAAAATACTGGGCAAAATGGACAAGGAATGAAAATCCCCTACCGATCTATGATACATGAATGAGATCAAAATCCCCAGATCAAACCCCTTACCTTACTTACCCCGGGTCCCTTTACTTAAGCCAAAATGGAGAGGTCAAAATTGTCCGAACCCTTGTTATTTTAGTTGGGGTTAAGTCTGACGAGAGTAATATTCTACAACTAGCAATTCATTTATTTTCAAACCGACCCATTTACTATCTATTATTTGATTGACGAATCCTTCATATTGGAATGGGTGAAGAGTCAAATGGTTTGGCAACTCCTCGCGGGGGGATGAATCAAGATAATTTTGAATCAGAGCCCTAGATTTTTGCTCATCCCTCACTGTAATAATATCTCGGGGTTTACAGCGATAACTTGGTATATCTACTATACGACCATTAACTAAAATATGTCTATGGTTAACTAATTGGCGGGCTTGAGGAATAGTCGAAGCCATACCCAATCGAAAAAGGATGTTATCCAAACGCATTTCAAGTAATTGTAGTAAAACCTGACCTGTTGATCCTTTGGCTTTTCCGGCGATACGAACGTATTTAAGTAATTGTTGTTCTGTAAGACCATAATGAAAGCGCAATTTTTGTTTTTCTTCTAAACGAATACGATATTGAGATTTTTTTCCGGGGCGCGATTGGTTTCTAAGATCGCTTCCGGCTCTAGGCTTTTTACTAGTTAGTCCCGGTAAAGCCCCCAGACGACGGATTTTTTTGAAACGAGGCCCTCTGTAACGTGACATAAAGACTCCTTATTTTTTATGAAATTTCATAAAACAAAATTAAAACTAAACTAAAATATGATAAATTAATCGAAATTTACTGAAGTATTGTATTACAAAGAATAATTAGAGGAATTGTATCAATATCCGGACCTTATTGTATATAAATAATTGTATTATATAAAATAAATAAAAAGAATTTAAAATAATAATAAAAAAAATTCAGGGTTCTTTTCTTGATTGATTTGTTCTCCAGAGACCGAACTCCTCCAATCCCATTTTTATTCATAATTGGAAGTTCCTACGAGATGATAGGGTGACCCTTGGGAAAAGCGAAAGAAGTTTTTCGCTTTGATTTCACATTATCAATTATGTAAAAAATAAAAAATCAAACAAACGGAGAAAAGCCGGCTATCGGAATCGAACCGATGACCATCGCATTACAAATGCGATGCTCTAACCTCTGAGCTAAGCGGGCTCACATAACATAAATTGTACACGTATACTAATTTAGTAAACTACTGAGATATTAACTGTTCATTCTTAGCTATTTCATAAGAAATATGATATATAGAAAAATAGAAATATCAAAAATAAGGAAGAATAGAAAATAGAATTTTATAATTTCCAAACATATTGGATATTTGAATATTATAGAACATACCTATTAATATAGCGATATTATTAAATATCGCGATATAAAATTTTGATCTATTTCTCAAATATATGTTTATCAATAATAAATATCTTAATTAGCTTAATTAGATGGTAAGATTTTTTTTACTATTCTATGTTTACTATTTTTTATTACATAATTTTATTATATTTCATATATATTTTATATATAGAAATATATATATTTCATTTAACTTTAATTTGAAAATATATTTTAATATTTCATTTTAAATAAAATCGAGTAAAGTAATGTAATTAAAGTAATGTAATTAAATTTAGAATCTTATTCTATTTCTATATTTATTGTATATTACAATCATATTACAATCTTATAATATTATTATTTATTATATATAATTCGAAATAATTTCATATTTAATTAATAAATAATTTTATTTTGAATTCTCTTCTAATTCTAAATTAACGGAATGGTTAGTTATAGCCATTTTATTAGTTTTAGTTATGGCTATTAATTTAATTTAAAATTAATAATACTCAAATCTTCCTTTTCGTTTTTTTGTTATGTTATAATGTTATAGAAGGCCTGCCCTAAGAATAACATGAAAGATAAAAGCGCAATCCAGATCATAATGAAACACTCCTCTGGTTTCATTCGGAAAGGTGAAAGCTAAGACGAAAAAAAAAAAAGAATCGACCGTTCAAGTATTTAAAATTGCACGCTAAAAACGGTAGAAATAGGGGCATATATAAGTATAATAAATATATATATTATACTATAATATATATGTTATGTGATCTATATTGAATTGATGATATAGAAATGATAGAATCATTTCTGATTGGACCAAATACGGGTCTCCGATAGAGATGAAAGAAAATATACAAGAAATCAAATAGTAGAAAACACTTTTCAATATAGGAACCGGTATCTAATGAATTCAACCGGTCCAGCATAATAGAAATGAAAGAAAAAAGGGGGGGCGGCATCATGATGCGATCTTAATCACATCAAAAAAAAGAGGGGATATGGCGAAATTGGTAGACGCTACGGACTTAATTGGATTGAGCCTTGGTATGGAAACCTACCAAGTGAGAACTTTCAAATTCAGAGAAACCCTGGAATTAAAAATGGGCAATCCTGAGCCAAATCCTGTTTTATGAAAATAAACAAGGGTTTCATAAACCGAAAATAAAAAAGGATAGGTGCAGAGACTCAATGGAAGCTGTTCTAACAAATGGAGTTGGCTGCATTGTGTTAGTAAAGGAATCCTTCCATCGAAACTTCAGAAAGGATGAAGGATAAACCTATATACATACGTATAGTACTGAAATACTATCTCAAAATGATTAATGACGACCCAAATCTGTATTTTTTTATATTTATATGAAAAATGAAAGACTTGTTGTGAATCGATTAAAAATTGAAAAAAGAATCGAATATTCATTGATCAAACCATTCACTCCACCGTAGTCTGATAGATCTTTTTAATAATTGATTAATCGGACGAGAATAAAGATAGAGTCCCATTATACATGTTAATATCGACAACAATGAAATTTATAGTAAGAGGAAAATCCGTCGACTTTAGAAATCGTGAGGGTTCAAGTCCCTCTATCCCCAAAACGACCCGGTTGACTCCCTAATTATTTATTTTCATTTTATCATTTTGTTAGCGATTCAAATAAAAATTCGTTATATTTATCATTCATTCTCATTCTACTCTTTTCTTTCACAAATGGATCTGAGCGAAAATTTTTTTCTTATCACAAGACTTGTGTGTGATATATATGATACGCGTACAGTACAAATGATTTGAGCAAGGAATCCATTAAATTTGAATAATTAACAATACATATCATTACTTGTACTGTACTGAAACTTTGAAAATTTTTTTTTGAAGATCCAAGAAATTCTATTAGATCCTGTATAATACTTTGTAATACTTTTTCGTTTTTCTAATTGACTAATTGACATAGACCCAAGTCCTATATTAAAATAAAATGAGGACGATGCGTCGTGAATGGTCGGGATAGCTCAGCTGGTAGAGCAGAGGACTGAAAATCCTCGTGTCACCAGTTCAAATCTGGTTCCTGGCACATGAGTAATTTGTATGAGTATATATTCTAAAAATTAATTGATATGGGTCGACATACATATTCATTAATAGTATAAATCATGATACATATTTATCCATCTAAATGTCGGAGATATACCCCTTAATATATATCATATGTATATAAAGTATACAAAAGAATTCCATTTTGTTTCCTCTTGTTTTTTTATTTGTCCGTACTGTGTCTCCTTTTGTTCAAAAAAAACGTTAATACTTTATACATATTCGAAAGGCTAAATTAGTTAGTTGAAATAGAAAAAGTATAGTCTAGAGGAGTTGAGGGATGGGAATAGCCAAAGTTCATTTCAGATACAGTACAAATAGAATATGAGCCTCTTTCATTTCCTTCTATATTTTTTTCATATTCTATTTCTTCATTTCCTCCTATGTTACTTTCTATAGCCCATCTAAGTGATGGGCGCGGTACATAGTTCATAATGCGGAACTCTTTTAGTTTCATCCTAGTGGCTCGGCTCATTCGAAAAAGTATCTTCAAAATTTGAGAATCTCAATGAATCCTCTAATTTTTTTTTTTAGTA